TTTCCGAGCCAATTAAAAAAAATTTCCAAAATTGGCTATGGAAAAACACAGAATTAAAAATTATAGATTATACAGAGAAAAGGGCAAAAGAAAGTACTAAAAAAAAAGCTAAGAAAAGAGAAGAACAAAAAAGAAGAGAGAAAACACGTATAGAAGTAGGAAAAGCCTGGGCTAGGTTTGGAGTTGCTCAAGTAATAAGAGGTCTTTTATTAATAACCCAATCAATTCTGAGAAAATATATTATATTACCATCATTGATAATAGTTAAAAATATCGGTCGTATACTATTATTTCAATTTCCCGAATGGTCCGAGGATTTAAAGGATTGGAAGAGAGAAATGCATGTTAAATGCACCTATAACGGCGTTCAATTATCAGAAAAAGAATTTCCTAAAAACTGGTTAAGAGACGGTATTCAGATAAAGATCCTATTTCCTTTTCATCTGAAACCTTGGCACAAATCTAAGTTTAAGCGACGAGAAACTTATAACTATCCACTGAAAAATAAAGAACAAAAAAATGATTTTTTTTTTTTAACAGTTTTTGGAATGGAAACTGAACTTCCTTTTGGTTCTCCACGAAAAAAACTTTCATTTTTTGAACCTATTCTTAAAGAACTCAAAAAAAAACTTATAAAATTGAAAAAGAAATGTTTTAGAGTTCTAATAATTTTAAAAGAAAGAAGAAATTTTTTTATAAATATCTCAAAAGAAAGAAAAAAATGGTTTATTAAAAATAAAAACATTAAATTTATAAAAAAAAAAATAAAAGAATTATCAAAAATGAACCAAATTATATTATTTGGATCGAGACAAATAGAAATATATGAATTGAATGAAAGCAAAAAAGAAAAAACTTTGATAAGAAATAATGAGATAATTCATGAATCATCGATTAACATTGAATCCACGAATTGCACAACTCTTTCTTTGACAAAAAAAAAAATACAAGATCTAACTGATAGAAGAAAGACAATCATCAATCAACTACAAACAATTTCAAAAGACAAAAAAAAAAAGTTTATAAGCCTACATATAAATATTAGTTTTAACAAAATGAGTTATGATGATAAAAGATTGGAATCACCAAAAAATATTAGGCATATTTTAAAAAGAAAAAAAGTTCAACTAATTCGTAAAGCAAATTATTTTATAAACTTTTTCATTGAAAGGATATATATAAATATCTTTTTATATATCAGTAATATTCCTAGAAAAAATGCACAACTTTTTTTTTCTTTTTTTTTTGAATCACCAAAAAAAATTCTTAATAAATACAGTTCCTATAATAACTATATTTACAAAAATGAAACAAATCAAGAAAAAATGGATAACACAAAAAAAAAGAAAACTCAGCTTATTTATACTATAAAAGAGTCACTTTATAATATTAGTAATAAGAACTCACATACTTTTTGTGACTTATCTTATTTGTCACAAGCATATGTCTTTTACAAATTATTACAAAAAACAGTCTTTAACTTTTATAATTTATATAAGTTAAGATTGAGATATGTCTTTCAATATAATGAAAGATCTCTTTTTCTTAAGAATGAAATAAAGGATTATTTTTTTGGAACACATAAAATATTACATTCCGATTTAAGACATAAGAACCTACGAAATTCTGGAATACATCAATGTAAAAATTGGATAAAAGGTTATTATCAAGATGATTTATCTCAGTCTACGTTAGTACCACAAAAAAGGAAAAATATAGTAAATCAAAACTTTATAGTTCAAAATAAACATTTAAACAAACGTTATTCATATGAAAAAAACCAATTAATTAACTTCGAAAAAAAAAAAAAAAATGTTAAAAAACAACATAGATACAATCTTTTATCATATAATTTTATTAAGTATAAGGATAAGAAAGATTCTTATATTTTTGGATTCCCCCTACAAGTAAATCATAACCAATATATTTTTTATAATTCCAACGAACATAAACGAAAATTTTTTAATACGCCGATGGGTATTCCGATCAATAATTATCTAGTAGAAAATAATATTATAGATATTATAGATATAAAGACAAATCCGGATAGAAAATATTTTGATTGTATATTTCTCAATTTTCGTCTTAGGAAGAAAATCGATATTGGGGCTTGGAGCAATATGGATACTGACACCGACAAGAATAAATATACTAAGATTAGGGCTAATAATTCTAATTATAAAATAATTGATAAAATCGACAAGAAAAGTCTTTTTTATCCTACGATTCATCAAAATAAAGAAATCAACCCATCCAATAAAACAAAACTTTTTGATTGGATGAGAATGAATGAAGAAATAATAAGTTGTCCCATATCAAATTTCGAGCTTTGGTTTTTCCCAGAATTTTTAATACTGTATAATTCGTATAAAATTAATTCATGGGACAGACCAATCAAATTTCTTTTTAATGTAAACGAAAATGCCAGTGAAAATAAAAACACCACTGTAAAAAAAAAAAGATTTATATCAATTTTTTCAAATGAAAAAAAATCTCTTGAATTAAAAAAAGAAAATCAAAGAGAAAAAAAATGCGCAGTCCAAACAGATTTTGAATCAACTCTTTTAAAGCACGAAAAAGATATTGAAGAAAATTCTGCGGTATCAAAGATGAAAAAAAAGAAAAAACAATACAAGAAGAACATAAACATAGACGCAGAGTTTGATTTCTTACTAAAAAGATATTTGCTTTTTCAATTGAGATGGGATGATCTTTTAAATCAAAAAACAATGAATAACATTAAAGTATATTGTCTCCTGCTTAGACTGATAAACCCAAAAGAAGTTACTATAGCCTCTATTCAAAGGGGCGAGCTGAATCTGGATATTTTAATGATTCAGAAAAATTTAACTCTTACAGAATTGCTTAAAAAGGGAATATTACTTATCGAACCCATTCGTCTGTCTATAAAAAAGGAAGGACAATTTTTTATGTATCAAACTATAGGTATTTCTGTGGTTCATAAGAGTAAGTGCACAATTAATCAAAGGCACCGAGAAAAAGCTCAGGTTAATAAGAAAAATTCTGATGAATTCATTCCAAAACATCAAAAGATGGCTGAAAATAGAGACAAAAATCATTATGATTTGTTTGTTCCTGAAAGTATTTTATCCCCTAGACGTCGTAGAGAATTGAGAATTCTAATTTGTTTCTATTTTATGAATAGAAATGGTATGTCCCTAAATGTGACATTTTGTAATGAAAATACGGTAAAGAGTCCAGTTTTGAATAAAAGAAAAAGAGATAAAAATACACTAATTAAATTAAAGTTCTTTCTTTGGCCTAATTATCGATTAGAAGATTTCGCTTGTATCAATCGATATTGGTTTGATACCAATAATGGTAGTCGTTTCAGTATGGTAAGGACACATATGTATCCGCAATTTAAAAATGAATTGACCGTGTACTGAAAAAAAGTTAAATACAGATGGATTTACTTTATTTCCCGTGCTGGATTGCGTATATGAAGACAAAAAGAAGCACGCATACGTTTTTTTACATTCCATTCTGATACATGATACTAATTCAATGACATATCAATATCTATAAATGATGAAAAAATATTCGTCATTTATTTTATTTTTAAATTTTAGGGGTAGAATTTTTTATCTTTTGTGAGTGTAGACAACCATCTTTTTGTCTACCTATTCGAATACAATTTTTAAATTGCTAATTTTTAACAAAATTAAGATTGTTTTATTCTATTGTGTATACCAAAAAAAAATGAGTAGCACTATTATTATTATTGATCAATAAAAATATATAGTAATTAAGGGCCAGTGGGGGGAGAGGGGGAAAAGATTTAATTTCATGGTAAAAAAGTCATTCATCTCGATTATTTCGTACGAAGAAAAAGAAGAAAAGAGGGGGTCTGTTGCATTTCAAATACTAAGGCTCACTAATAGGATACGAACACTTTCGTCACATTTGGAATTACACAGAAAAGACTATTTATCTAAGAGAGGCCTCCGTAAAATTTTGGGAAAACGCCAAAGGATGCTGTCTTATTTGTCAAAGAAAAATAGAATACGTTATAAACAATTAATTAATCAGTTAAATATTCGGTACTCAAAAACGCGTTAATTTGATTTGAAGAGTCGTTTTGAATTATTTGATTTATTAGATCTTGAATTTTAATGAACTTATTTTAACTTTCAGTAATTCATGAAAGAATGAACGGAGGAAAAACCTATGAATATACCAGCTGCAAGAAATGACCTCATGATAGTAAATATGGGCCCCCACCACCCATCAATGCATGGTGTTCTTCGACTCATTGTTACTCTCGACGGTGAAGATGTTATTGATTGTGAACCAATATTAGGATATTTACATCGAGGAATGGAAAAAATTGCGGAAAACCGAACAATTATACAATATCTGCCTTATGTAACACGTTGGGATTATTTAGCTACCATGTTCACAGAAGCAATAACCGTAAACGGGCCAGAGTTGTTGGGAAATATCCAAGTACCTAAAAGAGCCAGCTATATCCGAACAATTATGTTGGAGTTGAGTCGTATAGCTTCGCATCTCTTATGGCTCGGTCCTTTTATGGCAGATCTCGGGGCGCAGACTCCTTTCTTCTATATTTTCAGAGAAAGAGAATTAGTATATGATCTATTTGAAGCCGCCACTGGTATGAGAATGATGCATAATTTTTTTCGTATTGGAGGAGTAGCGGCCGATTTACCTTATGGCTGGATCGATAAATGTTTAGATTTTTGCGATTATTTTTTAACAGGAGTTACTGAATATCAAAAACTTATTACACGAAATCCTATTTTTTTAGAACGAGTTGAAGGGGTAGGCATTATTGGGAGAGAGGAAGTAAAAAATTGGGGTTTATCAGGACCAATGCTACGAGCTTCTGGAATACAATGGGATCTCCGTAAAGTTGATCATTATGAGTGTTACGACGAATTTGATTGGGAAATACAGTGGCAAAAAGAAGGAGATTCATTAGCTCGTTATCTAGTTCGAATTGGAGAAATGACAGAATCCATAAAAATAATTCAACAGGCTCTAGAAGGAATTCCGGGGGGGCCGTATGAGAATTTAGAAAACCGATACTTTGATAGAGAAAGGAATCCAGAATGGAATGATTTTGACTATCGATTTATTAGTAAAAAACCTTCTCCTACATTTGAATTGCCGAAACAAGAACTCTATGTGAGAGTTGAAGCCCCAAAGGGAGAATTGGGAATTTTTCTAATAGGGGATCAGAGCGTTTTTCCTTGGAGGTGTAAAATTCGCCCGCCAGGTTTTATCAATTTGCAAATTCTTCCTCAGTTAGTTAAAAGAATGAAATTGGCTGATATTATGACAATACTCGGTAGCATAGATATCATTATGGGAGAAGTTGATCGTTGAAATGATAATTGATAGAACAGCAGTACAAGATATCAATTCTTTTTCTAGATTGGAATTGTTAAAAGAGGCTTATGGAATTATATGGATACTTATTCCTATTTTTACTCCTGTATTGGGAATCACAATGGGTGTACTAGTAATTGTATGGTTAGAAAGAGAAATATCCGCAGGGCTACAACAACGTATTGGCCCTGAATACGCCGGACCTTTAGGAGTTCTTCAAGCTTTAGCCGATGGGGCAAAACTTCTTTTCAAAGAAAATCTCTTTCCATCTAGAGGAGATACTCGTTTATTCAGTATCGGACCATCCATAGCGGTCATATCCATTTTAGTAAGCTATTCAGTAGTTCCTTTTGGTTCTCGCCTTGTTTTATCGGATCTCAATATCGGTCTTTTTTTATGGATTTCCGTTTCAAGTATTTCTCCCATTGGCCTTCTTATGTCAGGATACGGGTCAAATAATAAATATTCTTTTTTAGGTGGTCTACGAGCTGCTGCTCAATCGATTAGTTATGAAATACCATTAACTTTATGTGTGTTATCAATATCTCTACGTGCGACTCGTTAAGACATAAATTTTTCTCTATTTCTTCCTTTATGGCGGAATGAATTGAGTAAATATCTTCATTTTTTATTCAGTATTCGGCTGGATGAACTAAATCAGAAAGTTATATGAGTGAAAGAAAACAGCTTATAGATAAAAATTGGCAGTAAAAAACTTGAGTCTCATTTTCTATGTATAAGAGTTAGAGAGTTGAACGGATAAACATAAGCGGAAGAAAGCGTTTGCCCCAAGATTAGGTAATTAGTCATCCTGACTTGAAGCGGGTTAAAAAGATACACCATAGTGAGTTTTCACTATCGTTTGTATGTATTATCGTACATGGATTACCTTTGATGATTGAACAAAAACGAGTGGATGAGTAGAAACACCAAAATACACAAAGGATTTGTAATGGAGATTATGTAAAATAATATTTCTGCATAATGTACTTAAAGAATATTAATTGGGGCTTTAAGTTGGTAGAAATGATCAGGCAGTACTCCCCACGATTCCGATCCAGAGTATGCTCCTATCCGTCGATTAAATAAATGACTATCGGAAACGAAAAAATCCTTTGTTTTGATTTTGTAAACCCACTTTTCGCAGAAACAGAAAGAAGAATAGAAACGAAAAAAAAAAAATAGAAAGAAATGCAATTATAGTATAAAAAAGAATAAAAAATATATTTTATTTTTTATTCTTTCCTTTCTATATTCATATTTATATAGATAGCATTCGTATCATAATTCATGAATTAATGTATACTTCTTTTCGTAAGTGAAAAGTAAGGGTTATTGATATCTTTATAAGGAGTATTTGATTGAAGAATTAAGTTATTACTCAACAAGGAAAACTTAAAATGATTACTGAAATTTTTAAATCAAAGGATGAGATCAATTCAGAAGCACTTTAAATTTTTTTAATTTATATTAAAAAATTTATATTATAAATAATATAAATTATTATTAAAGCAGAACATACAGAATTCAATTGGTCTAATTCGGGATCGTACAAAAAATTTTAATCTTATACATCTTATAAACAGATCAAGATAAAAAATAATACGACCCAACCTTTAGATTTATTTAAGGTCCTCAAGGAGCCGTATGCGGTGAAAATCTCATGTACGGTTCTGGAATAGCGATGGAAACAGTGATGGTATCACCGACTATAATTATCTAATAGTTCAAGTACAGTTGATATAGTTGAGACACAATCAAAATACGGTTTTGGGGGGTGGAATTTGTGGCGTCAACCTATAGGGTTTATTATTTTTCTAATTTCTTCGCTAGCAGAATGTGAAAGATTACCTTTTGATTTACCAGAAGCAGAAGAAGAATTAGTAGCAGGTTATCAAACCGAATACTCAGGTATCAAATTTGGTTTATTTTACGTTGCTTCCTATTTAAACCTATTAGTTTCTTCATTATTTGTAACAGTTCTTTATTTGGGCGGTTGGAATTTATCTATTCCGTACATATTTGTTTCTGAGTTTTTTGAAATAAATAAAGCATACGGTGTTTTTGAACCGACAATTGATATGTTTATTACATTAGCTAAAACTTATTTGTTCTTGTTCATTCCTATCACAACAAGATGGACTTTACCTAGGATAAGAATGGACCAGCTATTGAATCTTGGATGGAAATTTCTTTTACCTATATCTCTCGGTAATCTATTATTAACAACTTCTTCTCAACTATTTTCACTGTAAAAGAATATCATATGATATTCTATATTTCCTACTTGGATCAAATAAGAGAAAGAAACAAAGATAAAATTATATATATATTCACGATATGTTCCCTATGATAACTGGGTTCATGAACTATGGTCAACAAACAGTACGGGCTGCAAGGTACATTGGTCAAAGTTTCATGATTACCTTATCCCACGTAAATCGTTTACCCATAACTATTCAATATCCTTATGAAAAGGTAATCACCGCGGAGCGGTTCCGTGGTCGAATCCATTTTGAATTTGATAAATGTATTGCTTGTGAAGTATGTGTTCGTGTATGTCCTATAGATCTACCCGTCGTTGATTGGAAATTGGAAACTGATATTCGCAAGAAACGATTACTTAATTACAGTATTGATTTCGGAATCTGTATATTTTGTGGTAACTGTGTTGAGTATTGTCCAACAAATTGTTTATCAATGACTGAAGAATATGAACTTTCTACTTATGATCGTCACGAATTGAATTATAATCAAATTGCCCTGGGTCGTTTACCAATGGCAGTAATTGATGATTATACAATTCGAACAATTTTGAATTCGACTCAAATAAAAAATAAGTAAATCCTTGATTAAAGAAAATTTTGGAATTTCTAGGGTTTAGTTTTGATTTAAAGAAATGAGTTTTTCCTTTTTGTTTGGTCTCAATAATCAAGAACTACAAATATCAACAGGTGATTGGTTGGTAAGAATTACGTCTTAATTTGTATTGAAATTTCATTAATTAATATCTCTGATATTATTTCGAAATGGATAGTTTCGTATTCGAGCAACTCTTACTCTATTCATAAAAAACATGAAATTTGTACAATAAATGTATCCACACTAATTCACACCTCTTAGGATTTAATGCAAGTAGAAATTTCTTATGAATCATCAATTATTTTTTCTGGTCTGGTTCTCAATAAGGTCATGAAAAAGATTTCGATTTATCTATCTCTTATCTTACATATAATGGATTTGCATGGACCCATACATGATTTTCTTTTAGTCTTTCTGGGATTAGGTCTTATCTTAGGAGGTATAGGAGTAGTATTACTTACCAACCCAATTTATTGTGCCTTTTCGTTGGGATTAGTTCTTGTTTCTATATCTCTATTCTATATTCTATCAAATTCCTATTTTGTAGCTGCTGCCCAACTCCTTATTTACGTGGGAGCTATAAATGTTTTAATCATATTTGCTGTGATGTTTATGAATAGTTCAGAATATTACAAAGATTTTAATCTTTGGACCCTTGGGAATGGGGTTACTTTGCTGGTTTGTACAAGTATTTTTGGTTTCCTAATATCTATTATTACAGATACATCATGGTATGGCATTATTTGGACTACAAGATCAAACCAGATTATAGAGCACGATTTGATAAGTAATAGTCAACAAATTGGAATTCATTTATCAACAGATTTTTTTCTTCCATTTGAATTCATTTCGATAATTCTTTTAGCCGCTTTGATAGGTGCAATTTCCGTGGCGCGCCAATAATAAATCTTTCAAATTATAAACAAATTAAACTTTATTTTGTCTTATCACATTTCTTTCCCTTCAATTATAATTTAAAATTGTTTATGTCTAAAATATAAATTATTTTATTCGACCTATTCCCAATATATTTCTTTGTTCCATACTTTTTTTATATACTAGTCAATTGAATGCGTTGTCTTATTGTTCATATTATATTTAAATGAATCGAAATTAATAAGGAGTTGGTTAATGATGCTCGAACATGTACTTGTTTTGAGTGCCTACTTATTTTCTATCGGCATATATGGATTGATCACCAGCCGAAATATGGTTAGAGCTCTTATGTGTCTTGAACTTATACTGAATGCGGTTAATATAAATTTAGTAACATTTGCTGATTTTTTTGATAGTCGCCAATTAAAAGGAAATATTTTCTCCATTTTTGTTATAGGCATTGCAGCCGCTGAAGCAGCTATTGGACCAGCTATTGTTTCGTCAATTTATCGTAATAGAAAATCAACTCATATCAATCAATCGAATTTGTTGAATAAGTAATATGAATTATTAAGTAGTATTAACCAAACTATAAAAATTAGAATATTCATAAATTCTAATTAGCATGTATTATACATAATGTATGGTCATGTTTGCGAAAATATAAGAAATCAAAGTATCTTGGTGCTTTCCCACGAGTCGATCCCATCCCTAAGTAGATTGATTAGAAAAATTCTGGTAAATCTAAATCGTTGATTCATCTGGTATCTAAATATATGATTCATTTACTAGATCGAAAATGTTTTATTAAAAAAAATAATCGATAGATCCAATGTCACATTCCGTAAAGATTTATGATACGTGTATAGGGTGTACTCAATGTGTCCGAGCTTGCCCCACAGATGTATTAGAAATGATACCTTGGGATGGGTGTAAAGCTAAGCAAATTGCTTCTGCTCCAAGAACAGAGGACTGTGTGGGTTGTAAAAGATGTGAATCCGCCTGTCCAACGGATTTCTTGAGTGTTCGAGTTTATTTGTGGCATGAAACAACTCGAAGTATGGGTCTAGCTTATTGATACGTTCCAAAAAATCCGACTTGAATACGACTACATTTTATTTTTTTACCTTTACCGACAAAAGCGCGTGCTCAAAAAAATATATTTTTTTTGAGCACGCACTTTTCTGGTCCAAGTGTATCTTGTTTTTACCACGAATTTTTTTCCTTGGTTAACGATAGTTGTAGTTTTTCCAATATTTGCGGGTTCCTTAATTTTTTTATTTCCTCATAGAGGAAATAAGGTAATTAGGTGGTATACCATATGTATTTGTATTATAGAACTCCTTCTAACAACCTATGCATTCGGGTATCATTTCCAATTCGACGAGCCATTAATCCAATTGACAGAGAATTATAAATGGATCGATTTTTTTGATTTTTCCTGGAGATTGGGAATAGATGGAATTTCTATAGGACCCGTTTTACTGACGGGGTTTATAACAACTTTAGCTACTTTAGCGGCTCGGCCGGTTACTCGAGAGTCCCGATTATTCCATTTCCTTATGTTAGCAATGTATAGCGGTCAAATAGGACCTTTTTCCTCTCAAGACATTTTACTTTTTTTCATCATGTGGGAATTAGAATTAATTCCAGTTTATCTACTTATATCCATGTGGGGAGGAAAGAAACGTTTGTATTCAGCTACAAAATTTATTTTGTACACTGCAGGAAGTTCCGCCTTTTTATTAATGGCAATTCTAGGTATTTGTTTAGCTGGTTCTAATGAACCAACATTAAATTTTGAAACATCAGCTAATCAATCGTATCCTGTAGCACTCGAAATTATATTATATATTGGATTTTTTATTGCTTTTGCTGTTAAATCGCCGATTATACCCTTACATACTTGGTTACCAGACACTCATGGAGAGGCACATTACAGTACTTGTATGCTTCTAGCCGGAATCTTATTAAAAATGGGAGCGTATGGATTGGTTCGGATCAATATGGAATTATTACCCCGCGCCCATTCTATATTTTCTCCTTGGTTGATGATGGTCGGCACAATTCAAATAATCTATGCAGCTTCAACATCTCCCGGTCAACGTAATTTAAAAAAAAGAATAGCTTATTCCTCCGTATCTCATATGGGTTTCATAATTATAGGACTTAGTTCTATAAGCGAGACAGGACTAAACGGATCCATTTTACAAATAATCTCTCATGGATTTATTGGAGCTGCACTTTTTTTCTTGGCAGGAACGAGTTATGATCGAATACGTCTCGTTTATCTCGATGAAATGGGCGGAATGGCTATCACACTTCCAAAAATATTTACGACTTTCAGTATGTTATCAATGGCCTCTCTTGCAGTACCGGGCATGAGCGGTTTTGTTGCAGAATTGATAGTATTTTTTGGAATACTTACTAGCCAAAAATTTCTTTTAATGCCAAAAATACTAATTACGTTTGTAATGGCAATTGGAATAATATTAACTCCTATTTATTCATTATCTATGTTACGCCAGATGTTCTATGGATACAAGCTTTTTAATGCCCCAAACTCTTATTTTGTTGATTCTGGGCCGCGAGAATTGTTTGTTTCGATCTCTATTCTTTTACCCATAATATCCATTGGTATTTATCCAGATTTCGTTTTCTCACTATCAGTTGACAAAGTCGAAGCTCTTCTCTCTAATTATTTTTATCCATAGTTTTCGTGAGTAAACCAAAAAATCAAACAAAAATCCTATTATTTTTAAAATTGTTTGTTCGACAATGAAAAAAAAGTCCTTTTTTTCTCTTAAATTTGAGAAAAATAAAGTAATAATTATATTATTACTAGGTATGTAATCAAGCGAGAACCCTTTAGTTTTGATTTTATTCATTTCCATTAGTTGATTCAAAAAGGTTCTCGCTTGATTACACGAAGTTTTCTTATATACACTTATACTGTTCTATGTTTATTTTGTATTTTTCAAGTACTTTCCTTTCTTAAATTCAATTAGATGTTAATGGAAATGAACCATAACTATGCAACCCTATTCCTAATAAATTAACCCCAAAATAGCATATCCAAATTAAAAGAAAGCCCGTCGAGGCCACAATTGCAGAATTTACACTTTCAAAATTTTTATTTGTTCGAGTATGTAAATAAATTGCAAATATGGTCCAAGTAATAAATGCCCAAGTCTCCTTTGGATCCCAATTCCAATATGATCCCCATGCTTCATTAGCCCATACTGCTCCCGAAAGAATACCTATCGTTAAAAAGATAAAGCCTAAACTAATAATACGATAACTCCAAAGATCCAATTGTTGAATCAATTGAAACCTGTAATAATTCCTAGAAGAAAGAAAAGAAGTGTTTATTAAACAATTATTTTTTTCTATTATGTATTGAATCTCGCCCGGCGCAAATGGCTCCTTTACTAAATTTTTGATTTTAGTAAAAATCCTTATGAAATTTTGAAATGTAATGACTAGAAGAATTAGTGATAATAATGATCCGCATAAGAGAGCTGCATAGCCCAATATCATCATACTTACGTGCATCATTAACCAATGGGATTGGAGAGCGGGTACTAATATTTCGGATCGATTCATTTCAGTTAAAAGACCCGAAGTAGCAAAACCTTGGGTAAAAATAGCACTTGGCGCGGTTATTGCGTTTAAATTTAAATATTTTTTTTTTTTTTTTAAATACGGAACCATATGAATACTGGAGAAACTCCATGAAAGAAAGATTAATGATTCATATAAATTACTTAATGGTAAATGTTGTAAATAAATACAACGAGTAACTAATAATCCTGTTATACAGGAAAAAGTAACCATCATCCCCTTTTCTGACGAATTATATAATCCTACGATTTCATTTACTAATAAGGTTAGTAAATGAATTGTAATTACAATTGAAACGACTGAAAAGGATATATGTGTTAATATATGCTGTAAAGTTGAAAAAATCATAAAAATAAAAAAAAAAAGGGGGGGAATTGAATTCAGTATAGGACTTACTCTTTTATAATTTAGAAGAGGCCATGCCGCCACTCGGACTCGAACCGAGATGCTATAGCACTGCTTCCTAAGAGCAGCGTGTCTACCGATTTCACCATAGCGGCTTGTTCGAAATCATAATAACCTTTTTTTATTCAATTGTCGAGAGTGAAGTAATCAATTCAATATAAATTTATTTATTTTTGATTGATCTTCCAGTTGAAACATAGGATCTAAACTTGGCATATTCGTCCTATAATCACTTAAAAATAAAAAAAGTAAAAGGATTTTTTTTTATTAATTGGGTTAAACTAAAAGTTAGGGTATATCTATTGATAATAATTTAAAGAAAGAATGATTTATAAAACACATTTTGAATTTAATTAATTAGTTTGAACAACCTATTAGTGACTACAAATTTTCTATATGCTCTTCTCTAATTAGTTTAATAAAAATATTCAATATATATTTAATACACTAAGTACTAGAGTTATGCTATAAAATATAGACAATAAAATCTAATTTTTTTTTATTATCGAATCGATGGGGATTTTTATTTTCCCCATCATAAAAACGATAAAGCATACTCAAAAGAAAGTTAAAATCTTGTTCTTGCATTTATTCTTTATTTCAAAAAAAAAAAAAAGGGTATAGCATTTTTATTTAAATTTAAGTATACACAAGAATTTTTTTTATTTTTATTATAAAAGCGAAACAAATGAAATTTACGATTGCTATTGATCGGTTCAAAACATTATAGAATATAAATATTTATATTTAGATATTTTTTATTTTCATTTTATATTTTTATATTAACCTATTTAAATATATAAATATTAACTTAATAGAATATTATTTTATTATAATTTAAAAATTTTTTCTAACTTGTAATATAAAATAAAACTTATAAATAAATTAGAAACAAATTAGACTTACTGTTTTTCGAATCAAAACAACTCAGATTATTCCAATCTTTGATTATTTATTTGTTGCATAAAAAAAACTTTTTGAATTCCTTGTAGAAAGAGATTTACCTAACGAAAAGGCTTTCAATGCTGCCCAATATCCTTTCTTTTTCCAAATATTTTTACGAATACGTTTTTTTGAGATAGAAGTACGTTTTTTCGGAACTGCCATTAAAAAATTATAATAAGTTTTTAGTTTCTATAGTTGGATGTCAAAGACATCTATTATCTAGTGTTCAAAACCAATTGTTCTTTATTATCCAGCTATTTATTCATTTTATAGATTGTACTCCCTTCATAAAAATATGAATTATAGAAAAAAAGCGTAAATATAGTACTAGGAATAAAATATATATTTTATTTTTATTATTTTATTTATATTTTTTATTATAAATAATAAAAAAACGATTTTTTATATTCCAGACAATATCGAATAATTAATATTTATTTTATTGTTTCTCTTATATCCTCATTCAAATCCATATCTATAAAATTCGCTATGTCATAAAAATCTAATTGATTAAATTTGATCTGATAATCAAAAAAAAAATACAAAAAAGGACTGTGTACCCTTCTTTAATTTTAATATCCCCGTATAGTTTATTTTTTTTTGTATTGTAGCGCTACATGCATTTATACAGATAATAAAATGGTGCTAAAATACATACTAAAAAATACCGAAAGTTTTAATAAACCAACCCCTATACCTTTACCTTATTAATTAAAAATTTTATATTTTTTCTATTAATTTTTAATTTATATTAATTTTTAATTTAATTGGCCAGGCTCACAAAAAAAGAGTACATATAATTTTAAAATTTTAAAAGTGACGATATAAAATAAATCGTTTTATAAAAGCTATTTTTTTTTTTTTATTATTAATTCCTCCTTTTAATTTGAGGTAAAGTCAAGTCTTGTATGTCATAGTTTGATGATCATAGTCTTTACTAAAAAAATAAAAGACAATCAACTCAGTTCCAAAAATAAATCGGTTAATGATAATGATTATGAATACCCCAAACTAAAATAAATAACTTTTCTGGGAAAAATTATAGTTTTTTAGGATTCAGATCAAATACTTCTTTTCGTGTAAGTATTTATCCTTTCTCTATAGATATATAAATTGTTGTAATACTTAATAATACGTAATAATAATTAAGATGAAAATGTAAATTTTCATTTTTTTCATCAAATTTTACAAAAAGTACTATGTTTATTTTTTTTATTTTTCAATAGTAATTTTTTCATATCATTTGAATAATCTCTTGATTTGATGAAATTTTTAAAATAGTTAAAAAGGATTCAAAATAATTAAGGCTAGAAAATTCTATATTTTGTATATTTTAATTTTTTATTTTATTAACCGATCCTTTATCATTTAAAAAAAAAAAATAAGAGCAGGTAAATCAGAAACAATTAATTAAGATAAAAATAAAAAGATTTTTATGGAATATACATATCAATATTCATGGATTTTACCTTTTATTCCCCTTCCAGTTCCTATATTAATAGGAGTAGGACTTCTACTTTTTCCAACGGCAACAAAAGATCTTCGCCGTATGTGGGTTTTTCCTAGTGTTTTATTCTTAAGTATAGTTATGAGTTTTTCAACCTATCTATTTATTGAACAAAAAAATAACCCTTCTGTCTATCTATCTATATGGTCTTGGACTATCAATAATGACTTTTCTTTAGAATTTGGTTTTTTGGTTGACCCGCTTACTTCTATTATGTTAATATTAATCACTACGGTTGGAATTATGGTTCTTATTTATAGTGACAATTATATGTCTCATGATCAGGGATATTTGAGATTTTTTGCTTATATGAGTTTTTTCAATACTTCAATGTTAGGATTAGTTACTAGTTCTAATCTGATACAAATTTATTTTTTTTGGGAATTGGTTGGAATGTGTTCTTATCTATTAATCGGTTTTTGGTTCAACCGGCCTACTGCAGCGAATGCTTGTCAAAAAGCGTTTGTAACTAATCGCGTCGGAGATTTTGGTTTATTATTAGGAATTTTGGGTTTTTATTGGATAACGGGCAGTTTAGAATTTTGGGATTTGTTTGAAATATTCAATAACTTGGTTTATAATAATGAAGTTAATTTTTTATTTGCTACTTTGTGTGCCTTTCTATTATTTGCTGGTGCAATTGCTAAATCTGCTCAATTTCCCCTTCATGTATGGTTACCCGATGCTATGGAAGGGCCTACCCCTATTTCAGCTCTTATACATGCCGCTACTATGGTAGCGGCCGGAATTTTTCTTGTCGCCCGGCTTCTCCCACTTTTAATAGTTTTACCCTACATAATGAATCTAATAGCTTTGATAGGTGTAATAACCTTACTTTTAGGGGCCACTTTAGCTCTTGCTCAAAAAGATATTAAGAGAGGTTTAGCTTATTCTACAGTGTCTCAATTGGGTTATATGATATTGGCTTTAGGTATGGGTTCTTATCGAGCTGCTTTGTTTCATTTGATTACTCATGCTTATTCCAAAGCATTGTTGTTTTTAGGATCTGGATCTATTATTCATTCAATGGAAACTATTGTTGGCTATTCTCCAGATAAAAACCAGAATCTGGTTCTTATGGGAGGTTTAAGAAAACATGTACCGATTACAAAAACAGCTTTTTTAGTGGGTACACTTTCTCTTTGTGGTATTCCACCTCTTGGATGTTTTTGGTCCAAAGATGAAATTCTTAATGATAGTTGGTTGTATTCACCAATTTTTGCAATAATTGCTTTTTCCACCGCGGGATTAACTGCATTTTATATGTTTCGGATCTATTTACTTACTTTTGAGGGACATTTAAATGTTTATTTTCAAACTTACAGTGGCAAAAAAAAAAGCTCGGTCTATTCAATATCTTTATGGGGTAGAGAGGGGCAAGGGGTGATTAAAAAGAATTTTTGCTTATTACCTTTATTAACAAGGAATAATGATGAAAGGATTCCTTTTTTTTTCAAAAAAAAATATGGCAGTAATAGTAATGTAAGAAATATGACGGTTCCTTTCTTTACTATTCCTTATTTCGATACTAAGAACTTTTTTTCGTATCCCCATGAGCCGGGCAATACGATGTTATTGCCTATGCTTATATTAGGTCTATTTACTTTATTCATTGGAGTTATAGGAATTCCTTTCTTCAATCAAGAAGGACTGCGGGTGGATATATTATCCAAAGTGTTAACTCTGTCTATAAACCTTTTACATCAAAATAAAAAAAAATGGATGGATATGGATTGGGATTGGTATGAATTTCTAACAAATGGAACTTTTTCAGTCAGTATAGCTTCTTTCGGAATCCTGAAAGCATCCTTTTTATATAAGCCTCTTTATTCATCTTTACAAAATTTTAATTTCTTTAATTCATTTATTAAAAGTATTCCTAATAAACTGAAATTTATTAGAGAT